AAAGGATCTCCCCAGTATTGGGTAGCTGTCATTAAACCTGGTAGAATACTTTATGAAATGGATGGAGTAGCCGAAAATCTAGCACGACGGGCTATTTCAATAGCGGCGTCAAAAATGCCTATCAAAACTCAATTCATTATTTCAGAATCTCAGAATAGTATAGTAATATAGGGCAAAAGTCTTAAGAATAAAAAAAAACAATTGTGGGTTTCTTTTTGACAAACAATATTTCTTTTTTTTTTCTTTGTCCTTTGTTGCACTGAAAGAACAGATTACAAAAAAAAAATGATTCAACCTCAGACCCTTTTGAATGTAGCAGATAACAGCGGGGCTAGAAAATTGATGTGTATTCGAATCATAGGAGCTAGTCATCGTCGATATGCTCATATTGGTGACGTTATTGTTGCTGTGATCAAGGAAGTAGTACCAAAAGCAACCCTAGAAAGATCAGAAGTAGTCAGAGCTGTAATTGTACGTACTTGTAAAGAACTCAAACGCGACAACGGCATCATAATACGATATGATGACAATGCTGCAGTTATCATTGATCAAGCAGGAAATCCAAAAGGAACTAGAATTTTTGGTGCGATCGCCCAGGAATTGAGACAGTTAAATTTCACTAAAATAGTTTCATTGGCTCCTGAGGTATTATAAGGAAAGACCTCTATTATAAGGCAAGACCTCAATATAGTTATACTATTTAATTCAGTATTTAAATGACATAAATGAATTAGTAGATCGGTGTCTCATGCATATACCTTTAAAAAAATAAGTAAAAAAACATGTTGATTATAACTTGGGGAGCAACACGAATTTTCGTTTACCATGGACACTATTGCTGACATAATAACCTCTATACGAAATGCTGACATGAATCGAAGGGGAAGGGTTCGACTGGTATCTACTAAGATTACCGAGAACATTGCTAAAATACTTTTACGAGAAGGTTTTATCGAAAACGTAAGAAAACATCAGGAAGGCAAAAAATCCTTTTTGGTTTTAACCCTACGACATAGAAGAAATAGAAAAGGAACATATAGACCTTTTTTAAATTTAAAAAGAATCAGCCGACCCGGTCTGCGAATCTATGCTAACTATCAACAAATTCCTAGAATTTTAGGCGGGATGGGGATTGTAATTCTTTCAACTTCTCGAGGTATAATGACAGACAGAGAAGCCCGACTAGAAGGAATCGGCGGAGAAATTTTGTGTTATATATGGTAATCAGTCTGATTTCCGAATTGTATCCATAACTTCCCTCTTTTTTTGGAAAAAAAAAAAGAAAAAAGACCGGGTTATCTAATATAACTCCTCCCATCTTACCTTAGTTAATACTTCGAGAAGGTTCTACCTGAAATGAAAGAAAAGTTCATGAAGGTTTAATTACTGAATCACTTTACTCGTATGCTCCAGGGATTCGTTTAAATTTAAATAATGAAGATCTGATTCTCGGCTATACTTTTCAGGTACTTTAAGAAGGATCAAACGTAGTTTTATACGTATACTACCGTAGGATAGAGCAAAAATAGAACTGAGTCCTTATGATTCAACCAGAGGACGTATAATTTGTAGACTCCACAATAAGGATTCGAATGATTAGGTACTTCAATATTCCTTTCAGAAGATACAGTTCAACGTTCAAAAATTTCAAGAAACTTTTTCCAATAAGTAAATTCAGAATTAAATTCTAATTAAATTAAGGAATATAATTAAATATAAGGAAAAGGAATAAGAATTATGAAAATAAGGGCTTCTGTTCGTAAAATTTGCGGAAAATGTCGACTAATCCGTAGGAGAGGACGAATTATCGTAATTTGTTCCAACCCGAGACATAAACAAAGACAGGGATAGTCCTTCTATCCTAAAAGAGACTCACCGATCTTAAAGAAAACGATGAACAAATCAAAATAGAGGATCTATTTTGACATGAAATGGATATATCCATATATCTTTGACTTATCCTTATGAAATGATAAAATATGGCAAAACCCATACCAAAAGTTGGTTCACGTAAGAATAGGCGCAGTAGTGCACGTAAAAGTGCACGTAGAATACCAAAAGGAGTTATTCATGTTCAAGCAAGTTTCCACAACACCATTGTTACTGTTACAGATGTACGGGGTCGGGTGATTTCTTGTTCCTCCGCCGGCACTTGTGGATTCAAGGGTAGAAGAAGAGGGACGCCTTTTGCTGCTCAAACCGCAGCAGGAAATGCTATTCGAGCAGTAGTGGATCAAGGTATGCAACGAGCAGAAGTTCGGATAAAGGGTCCTGGTCTCGGAAGAGATGCAGCCTTACGAGCTATTCGTAGAAGTGGTATACTATTAAATTTCGTACGGGATATAACTCCCATGCCACATAATGGTTGTAGACCGCCGAAAAAAAGACGTGTATAGAAATAGAAATAGAAACACTAAAGGGATTTCAAGAGAAATAAAGGATTCATCTTATCAAATAAAATCAAATATCAAATAATAAGTATTACTTTATGGTGCGAGAGAAAGTAAAAGTATCGACTCAGACGCTACAGTGGAAGTGTGTTGAATCAAGAGCAGAAAGTAAGCGTCTTTCTTACGGACGCTTTATTCTAGCTCCCCTTATGAAAGGTCAAGCCGACACAATAGGCATTGCGATGCGAAGAGCTTTGCTTGGAGAAATAGAAGGAACATGTATTACACGCGCAAAATCTGAGAAAATACCACATGAATATTCTACCATAATAGGTAGTCAAGAATCAGTACATGAAATTTTAATGAATTTGAAAGACATTGTATTGAGAAGTAATCTGTATGGAACTTGTAACGCGCTTATTTGTGCCAAGGGTCCGGGGTATGTAACTGCTCAAGATATCATCTTACCGACTTCCGTGGAAATCGTTGATCATACACAACATATAGCTAGACTAACAGAACCAATTGATTTGTGTATTGAATTACAAATCGAGAGGCATAGAGGATACGGTATAAAAACGAAAAAAAACTTTAACGACGGAAGTTACCCTATAGATGCTGTATTCATGCCCGTTCGAAATGCGAATCATAGTATTCATTCGTATGGGAACAGTAATGAAAAGCAGGAGATACTTTTTTTAGAAATATGGACAAACGGAAGTTTAACTCCTCAAGAAGCACTTCGCGAAGCCTCCCGGGCTTTGATTAATTTATTTATTCCTTTTTTACATCCAGAAGAAGAAAAAAACTTCAATTTAGAAAACAATCAACACAGGGTTACTTTACCCTTTTTTCTTTTTCATGATAGATTAGCTAAACTAAGAAAAAATAAAAACGAACTTGCATTGAAATCGATTTTTATTGACCAATTAGAATTGCCTCCTAGGATCTATAATTGTCTCAAAAAGTCCAATATACATACATTATTTGACCTGTTGAATAACAGTCAAGAAGAACTTATGAAAATTGAACATTTTCGTATAGAAGATGTCAAACAAATATTGGACATTCTAGAAAAGAAGTAGACAAATTTTTCTAATTTGATTTCCAAAAAAATAAAATGATTTGGAACCTTCAGCACAATCCATCTATTAACAACAGAAATTAATAAATAGATCTAGGGAGAATTCACTTTAACAAGTGACTACTCCCTAGATACGCACGTCAGAATATTTTACAATTGAATCAATTTAAAAAAGACCTAAAGTCAGGGCTTTATCAATCGGTAACGTTGCTCCAATACCCAACCACAGGGCCACTGCGGTACCAATCAAAAAGACGGTTGTCGCTACTGGACGACGAAATGGATTTTGGAATTTATTAACATTTTCCAAAAAGGGTACTATTAATAATCCTGTGGGCACTGACACCATTAAAAGAACACCCAATAACTTGTTAGGGACTGTACGAAGTATTTGAAATACAGGAAAGAAATACCATTCCGGTAATATTTCCAAAGGAGTTGCAAAAGGATCCGCGGGTTCACCAATCATTGAGGGTTCTAGAACCGCCAAGCCTACGTTACAAGCAATAGTACCAAGAATTACTACTGGAAATATATATAAAAGATCATTGGGCCATGCGGGTTCCCCGTAATAATTATGACCCATACCTTTAGCTAATTTAGCTCTTAATACAGGATCGTTCAAGTCAGGTTTCTTTGTTATTGGGATAGGTGAATTCTTATAGATCCATCCCCCGAAAGAACCGGACATGATAAGTTTTCATCATCCGGCTCGAGCAAGACTCAATCGAATCAAATACAAAAAATGGATACATCTAAAAGAAATCTATATCTTAAGATATATATGGTATCCACACATATATGAATGATTCTATATGTAAAAAAAGGAATTCAATTCTTACAAGTAAATGCTCAATACCCAAGTAAGCGTACAAAGTTGATGCTTTCTGGGCCGTCTCAGCCCTTGCGATCGACCTTTCTCTCCAAAAATATCGAGAATTTTCACATACAAAGGATTTACTTGTTACTAATATAGTCTAACCTTTGCTCTTCTTTAGATCTCTTGTTTCACTCCGATAGTATAATAAATAAAAAATCGGATCGATGCAGAGGAAATGAATGCATTTTCATACTATTAAGTAAGAAAGTAAAAATAGTCAAAACAAATTTTTGATTATGCCAAATAACTTATTCTACTGGATCTTACGGAGCCTGCTCCTGCACGACATCACAGGGTCTGATCATAGAAAAGATTCTCTTCAAGCGAACCAGCCTATCCTTCGGGATTTCTCGGTGGTTGGAACAAAGACACATTTGGTTATGAATTCCAATGTAGCAGATAAAGGCATATTTCTGCACGGCTCAATCAATAGTTCAAGTCACACACTCCCATAATCCATTTTATCTTCGGAGAATTTCCTTCAACTATTCATATCATATTCATATCATGCCAAATAAATAATAAACTATTGTGGAGTTGAAAGAAAATATCCAAATACATGTCTTATTTTTTTTTTCAATAATCCATATTTGTAGCAATGAAATACTATTGGCTCTTCCTCCCCCAAGTAATAAGATAACTAATTGATTACAAATATCTCAAATATTTATGGGCCGTATTTTCTATAAAGGACCAGAAATGCCTTGCTTACGTATCATTAGAAAATGCATTAACATAAATACGGCAGTAAGAAGAGGTAATACAAAAGTGTGTAAACTATAAAAACGGGTCAAAGTGGATTGTCCCACACTAGCACTTCCACGTAATAACTCCACCAAAGGCGATCCTATTACCGGAATAGCTTCCGGCACACCTGTTACAATTTTGACTGCCCAATAACCAATTTGGTCCCGAGGTAAGGAATAACCTGTTACACCAAAGGATGCGGTCAATACAGCCAGAACCACACCTGTAACCCAAGTTAATTCACGAGGTTTTTTAAAACCACCGGTGAGATAGACGCGAAATACATGCAGGATCATCGTTAAGACCATCATACTTGCCGACCATCGATGAACTGATCGAATTAACCAGCCAAAGTTAGCTTCAGTCATTATGTATTGAACCGAGGCAAAAGCCTCAGTAACCGTCGGGCGGTAGTAAAACGTCATAGCAAACCCTGTAGCTACTTGTACTAAAAAACAAGTAAGCGTAATTCCTCCTAGACAATAAAAAATGTTAACATGAGGAGGAACATATTTACTAGTTATATCATCCGCAATTGCCTGAATCTCGAGGCGTTCTTCAAACCAATCATAGACTTTATTGAGATAGGTAAACCAATAGGACTCCCCCTCTAAGAACTGTATATGAGAATTTCATCTCGTACAGCTCAAACAAAAACACCCAAATATTGGCTGAAACGGATATATAATAAAAAACGAACCTCTTAATCCGTAGATAAAAAAGAGTAAAAATCAGAGTCAAATCCGAGAACTCTTGTTGGAGTTATAATGCCAAAAAATCAAGTCGGCGCTTTCGTCTTTATGTCGATCGTTCCAGGCCTCTTGAGTCTTCTATTTACCTACTCTTTTCTTTTTCTTTCTTTGCTTTTCTTTTTTATTTGTATGGAATGTGGATTTCTTCTTTTCTTTTTTATTTATTATTGAGAGGAATTATCTTGTTAAGACCCTATGAATCAATTGAAACCTCAGATTCATACTAGAACCACGATGATTCACTAAAACCTTCAAACTAAGTCCAAAGATTCCCTGAGTAAGAACCTTTGAATCATCACTTATTCAATAAATAGGGTATAATAACTACAAATACAAAGAAAGGCTTGTCCTTTAATCAAAATAAGCATAAACACGAGTTTGAAAGAAGAAAACACTTTAGATTTCTATTTAGAATCTAACTCCTTAACTCTTTCTTTGAATTTTTTTTAGAATCCGGCTGCGAGGTTTGAATATTACGTATGAATCATAGTTCGAATACTTCGTTATCCATTTCATATTTTCCGTGCTCCAGATAATATCCCGACGGAGTAAAACTATCTCTATCAAGACAACAGACTCATTTTCTGTACTATCAATAGGATCAATTATAACAAGTCACACACTCATATTCCGGAACTACAGAAACAAATAAATTTCACGGTCGAACTACCAAAACAGACTGGGCTAAAAATATGAGACCGAAAAGTTTCGCTTTTTAGATTGATAGATTGAAAAATCTAATTCATTCTAATTCCATCCAGTAAAACAGAAGAATTATAAATCTCCAAAAGAATAGATAGAAATATCGCAAATAGACCCATTGCAACACCCATCAAAGGAGTCGTTCCCCATCCAGGGGCAACTTTACCATATTCCGAATTCAGTGGTTTCAAAAAGGCCCCTACAGCAGTTCGTCTTGGACCAGATCTAGAACTACTTTCAACGCTTTGTGTAGCCATAAATCTTATTTTGTATTCAGTGAGATCTGTTGACTTTGTATACCATTCCGTTGTAAAATCTTATCATAGATCCATCGTGGTCTTGAAGTTATATAATAATGGAAACAGCAACCTTAGTCGCCATCTCTATATCTGGTTTACTTGTAAGTTTTACCGGGTACGCCTTATATACTGCTTTTGGGCAACCCTCTCAACAACTAAGAGATCCGTTCGAGGAACACGGGGACTAGTTGAAGTAATGAGCCCCCCAAGATTGGGGGGCTCATTACTTCAATTGAGATAATGAAAAATCATTTCACTTTTTTATTTTAGTTGGAACTTTAGGCGGATCTCGAAAAAAGATAGCGAAAAAAATTATCCCTAAGGTCGATACTAAGAGGAATGTATAAACCAATGCTTCCATAAATTCGATCGTGGTTTACAATTATAGCTTCCATACCTGTTTATTTGGGATCATCCCCCGGGTAAAGAAAGAGCAAGAGTCAACGAAAAGGCAGCGATTGAATTTAAATCAAGATTTTTCCAACAACCTATGTCAAAAAAAGAAACGAAAAATAACAAAGCAATCTTGCATCAGACTGCTTGTCTTTTTGTAGTTGGATCTCCAACTTTTTGGAATGCTCCAAATTCTACTTGAACATCCAAATCTGGATCAATACCGGCAAAAACATCTCTAAACAGGGTTCTAGCACCATGCCAAATGTGGCCAAAGAAGAAGAGTAGGGCAAACGAAGTATGCCCAAAAGTAAACCAGCCCCTTGGACTGCTACGAAAAACGCCGTCGGATTTCAAAGTAGCACGATCTAATTCAAAAATTTCACCCAATTGAGCACGTCTAGCATATTTTTTCACAGTAGCAGGATCGCTATAACTCACTCCATTGAGTTCGCCACCATAGAACTCAACAGTCACACCTACTTGTTCGACACTATACTTCGATTCTGCCCTTCTAAAAGGGACATCGGCTCGAACAATTCCGTCTCCGTCTACCAAAACAACGGGAAATGTTTCAAAAAAAGTAGGCATACGACGTACAAAAAGTTCGCGCCCTTCTTTATCTTTAAAGACAGGGTGTCCTAACCACCCAACAGCAATTCCATCCCCGTTGTCCATTGAACCCGCTCTGAATAATCCTCCTTTTGCCGGATTATTTCCAATGTAATCATAAAAAGCTAACTTTTCGGGAATTTTAGACCAAGCTTCTGATAAACTTTGATTTTCGGCTAGCCCAGCACTAACTCTTCGATAGATTTCTTGCTGGAAGTAGCCCTGATCCCATTGATAACGAGTAGGACCAAATAATTCGATGGGAGTAGTAGCTGAACCATACCACATAGTTCCAGCAACAACAAAAGCTGCAAAAAAGACAGCCGCGATACTACTGGAAAGGACAGTTTCAATATTTCCCATGCGTAATCCTTTGTATAAACGTTGGGGTGGACGGACACTAAGATGGAATAAGCCCGCTAATATGCCCAATGTGCCTGCTGCAATATGATGAGAGGCTATTCCTCCTGGAACAAAAGGATCAAAACCTTCCACACCCCATGCTGGACTTACAGGTTGTACCTTTCCAGTTAGTCCATAAGGATCGGACACCCATATTCCCGGACCAAACAATCCTGTTACATGAAATGCGCCAAAACCAAAGCAAGCCACTCCTGAGAGAAATAAATGAATTCCAAAGATCTTGGGTAAATCCAAAGAAGGTTTTCCTGTGCGCTCATCACAGAAAACTTCTAGATCCCAATACACCCAATGCCAGATAGCTGCCAAGAAGCAAAGGCCAGAAAAGACAATATGTGCTGCGGCCACACCTTCGTAACTCCAAAAACCCGGATTCGTTATAGCCCCCCCTGTAATATTCCAGCCGCCCCACGAATTGGTTATTCCTAAACGGGTCATGAAAGGTAGAACGAACATACCTTGTCTCCACATTGGATCAAGAACGGGGTCAGAGGGATCAAAAACTGCCAATTCATATAGAGCCATCGAACCAGCCCAACCAGCAACCAGGGCTGTATGCATTATATGAACAGCAAGTAAACGGCCGGGATCATTCAAAACAACAGTATGAACACGATACCAAGGCAAACCCATGGAAATACCCCTTTATCAATGAAAAATAGACACTGTGTAACTTTATTGCATTGGACTATGCTACGGGCCTCCCTCCTTTGGAAGGGTTTTTCGGAGAAAGAATTACTATTTGCTCTATTCTTTTAGCAATACTGGAAGAATTCAAAAATGAGAAGCAGATCTATTTTATACCCGATAAGTATCAATACGCAATGGGGGATTGATTCCAGTTTCTATGAACAAATGCATCTCATCATTCAAAGGACCTATTCGTACAAATTTTCTTTCATTTTCATTCATTCTTCTTCCTTTACTTTAGTTTCTGGCCTTATTCTATTCACTCTATGTATATGAGCCAATATTATACAGTAAACCTCTTGTTACGCTTCCACATCAAAGTGATACGACGTGGTGAATCCTTTTTCCTTTTATGCCTATTGGTATTCCAAAAGTGCCTTTCCAAGGTCCGGACGATGAAACTAGTTCTTGGGTTGACTTATAGTGCGACTTGTCAAATAGATTGGGTCATATGGGATTACCCCGTTCTCTCCCCCGATCGAGATATCCTCTGTTTCGCCATTAATTGAATTTTCAATTATTTGAAGCGCGAAGTACAATGATAGATCCATTTTTTTGGGGGTATCCAGATTACTATTTTCAATTATAATGATTTATGGTTGGATTGGTTGGATCAATAAAATGAAGCATTCAGACTCCGTTTATAAAAAAACCAAGCGGTAATATATCTGCGATTGCCACCTATATCATAAAATTTTCATTCATGAGTAACAGAAGCGATTTCAAACTGTTAATTAATCGAATAAAATCATAAATACGTAAAATCAGAAATACGGCAAATTTTTGGCAGGCGACATGAAAGGAATTAGGGAGAAATCGCATAAAAAAAAAGACGTGGTATTGGGGCGATTTGTTCTATATGTGCAAATCAAAATCGGGCGGATCTTTACTCGGAGTAGAACATAAACCTAAAAATTTTGAATCAAAAAGAAAGAAGCCCATTTAGGAACAAGAAAATGACATCATGATTTGGATTGAATCCTGATGAAAAAGCACATCAATGAAAAGAAAAGTTTATTCGATAAGATTAATCTATTTTTTCTATATTATAGAAAAAATAGATTAAGGAGCTGATCTTTCTTTAATGGTAAAAATGAAAGAACAAGCTCCTTTGTTAGAAGGAACGCTCTCAAAAACGAGGGATGCCCGAAATCTACACATTGATTTCTTTTTTACAATTTTTATCGAACCGTATGCATCAAAAGATGCCTGTACGGCTCCTAAAGGATCAATTTTTATCCTAATCAACCGACTTTATCGGCAAAGATTACTTTTTTTAGCCGAAGAGATTGATAGCGAAATCTCAAATAACATTATTGGCATTATGGTATTTCTTAGTCTAGAGGATCCCACCAAAGAGCAGTATTTGTTTCTAAACTGTCCTGGCGGAGGGGTAATACCCGGAATTAGTATTTATGATGCTATACAATTTGTGACACCCGATGTGAATACAATAGACATAGGATTGGCCGCTTCAATGGGATCTTTTCTCCTGGTCGGAGGAACAATTACCAAACGTATGGCATTCCCTCACGCTAGGGTAATGATCCATCAACCGAGTACTTCTTTTATTCCGGATTCCCAACAAACAAAGGAATTTATCCTGGAAGTGGGTGAACTGGCAAAGTTTCGCGAGGCAATCATAGAAGTTTATGTACAAAGAACGGGCAAACCCTTCTGGGTGATATCCCGGGATATGGAACGAGATATTTTTATGTCAGCCACAGAAGCAAAAGATTATGGAATTATTGATCTTATAGCAGATTAAGCAATTAAATCTTTAATAAAAAATAACAGCACAAGGTCAAAATTGAAGATTGAGTTTTTTTATTTAATCCCCTTACTCTCTTATTAAGAAGGAAAAGGGGATTAAATAAAAAATATTAGATAGAAAAAAAAGTGATTCGGTTAGGATTGATCTAAACCGAACTCTTATGTATATGATTCAACATGCCAACAATTAAACAACTTATTAGAAACGCAAGACAGCCAATCAGAAATGTCACGAAATCCCCTGCTCTTAGGGGATGTCCTCAGCGTCGAGGAACATGTACGAGGGTGTATGTGCGACTCGTTCAAATCATGGGCTGAGAAAAAAGTTTCTTTTTTCAATATTCATGATCAATACTATAGAATGGGGTTCTTCCCTGCACTAGCTAAAATCAAAGGGGTAGATCCACCATATACTTCTATTGTGTATAATTTTTATGGTTTCCGTTGGTGCAAATCCAATCATGAATTTAAGATGAGAACAACTTCCCCATTGGTAGCAAACGCTTATCCATTAAGCGGGGAAAATCCTATTGAAATAAAAAAGCAAAAGGATTATGCTTGCAAGGAACGGACTAACAGGGTCAGCTAGCCAACGAATCTTTATAATTAAATATCGTTACCGTATAAGATAGATCTAGTTGTGAAAGATCTATTACTGAAAAATTCATGGGGTAGAGCCAAAAAGTGTGAACTGTACAAGTTACCAATAGCATTGATTAAATGAAGAAAGGAGCTCCGGTGTATAGAAGGGACCTCGCCGTTTAAGACCAAACCATAGAAACGATGGAACCCACGATTTAGTTATCCATTTCTATTTACTATTCTTCTATTTATTATGGATCTCTAGGATCAATACAATTGCTTATTTCTAAGTAAAATGCCTAGATAAAATCGTGGTCGGGAAGGTTATAGTAGCAAAAGCCATTGGAATTTTTATTTTATACATTGGAACAATCCGTTTTGTTATTAACAAACTAGTAAGGGAAGGGTAAAAGAATAACAGTACGAAAGACTTAGTTATTCATCAAAGTTTCTTTTATTCAATGACTAGAATTAAACGAGGATATATAGCTCGAAGACGCCGAACAAAAATGCGTTTATTTGCGTCAAGCTTTCGAGGGGCTCATTCAAGACTTACTAAAACTATTAATCAACAGAGAATACGAGCTTTGGTTTCGTCTAATCGGGATAGAAAGAGGAAAAAAAGAGACTTTCGTCGTTTATGGATCACCCGAGTAAATGCAGTAATTCGCGGCATGGGAGTATCCTATAGTTATAACCAGCTGATACACAATCTGTACAAAAAAAAATTGCTTCTTAATCGTAAAATACTTGCGCAAATAGCTATATCAAATAAGAACGGTCTTTATATGATTTGCAACAATATTCTTTCTCAGCAGGAATCCCCCGGAATGCTTTAAATTAAATGGAGTTGTGAACTCGGGGAAGGTAGAGTAGAAATTAGTATGATAAAAAATTACGATCAGGTCATCAAACCAAAATGAGTGAAGACACTAGATTAAAAAAAGATTTTTTTCTTACAACACGCCATTTTATCAGATTTTTAGAATAAAACACCAGTCCACGTTTGAGTTCGGATTCGAATTTGGATTCAATTGAATTGAGGAGTAAGCCTACTGAATTGAAGAGCAAGCCTACCTTTTTCTGGTTCTACGACCTATAGTTCTAGCGGTCGACTCGCTTCTTTCAAATTGGTTCTCATTATTAATAAAGGGTAACGAAGATAAAATACGAGCTTGTTTTATAGCAAGAGTAATTAATCGTTGTTGTTTTAAGGTTAATCTATTTACACGCCTAGATAATATTTTTCCTTGTTCACTAATAAATCGACTAATTAAACCCATGTTTCTATAATCAATTTGATCCCCCGATTGGATCGGGGGCAAACGCCTACGAAAAGATCGCTTGGATTTAAGAAAGGGTCGCTTGGATTTAAGAAAGGGTCGCTTGGATTTAAGAAAGGGTCGCTTGGATTTATCCATGATTTGTTTATTCCTTATCTTTAATTTGTTTATTCCTTATCTTTAAAAAGAATCCTATCCCTATATAAAATATATATATATATCAAACCCTATTTTTATAGCGGACTAAATTTGAAATTCTAGAATTAATAAATAGGATTTAGGATTTGGTTTGTTCATTTTATTTTATTTTTAATTAATTTTTAATCTCTTTCTTTTTTTTATATTATTCTTTTATATTACTCTATTTATGTAATTCTATAATATATATATTCTATATATATATATATATAGAATTCTAAGATATTAGAATATCATAACTAATTTAGGTTTATAGAAATCAAAATTGACTATATAAATTCACTCGAAATTGATATTTTCTTTAAATTGGGATTTTCTTCTATAACTTATAGAATAATATTTTCCTCTAAGAATCTTATATAGTTTAAATAATTATCGTTAAAATAATCTAATAGTTTTATTTCATTTTAATAATATATTAGGGAATAGTCCGCCTATTTATTAGAAGGAGCACGTACAGGTAGATCTATTTCTTTATCTCCCCGTGAATTGTATGTTTGTGACAATAAGGACAGAATTTCCTCAATTCCAATCGGTTAGGTGTATTGTGTCGATTTTTTTGAGTAATATATCTGGAAATGCCCGTTGATTTTTTATTAACGCCGTTTCGAACACAAATAGTACATTCTAAAATAATCGTTACTCGAACATCTTTACTTTTGGCCATGAACCCCCCTTTGGGTTTTTCATTCACCCCACTATTCTATTTTCCGATCAAAAACGAAGAAGAAGAAAGAAAAAAAAAAATAGAAGTTACTAACTCAAAATCAAATTATCAAAGAGTTCATTGCAATCAATTGCAATTAATATAATTATAATAAAGAAAATAGTAAATCAATATAGAATAAATTTTAGTAAATAATAAGTAATACAATGATTTCTAACTCTATTTAGAATCACAGTACAGTATTTCATTTAATTATCTTGTAGAATACTGTTAGCCTCTCCACACTTCCATTTTCCCCCTACTCGTAATTGTCTTGGAACCTGAACCGAAGTTTTGGTAAGGTTGAAAATTCACTTTTTTCTTCCCCCCAGCCCTTCCTTATTCCTTCTATCTAATTCTAAAAAAAAAAAGGTTAGTTGATTGTATTACTAATTTGCTTCACCTCTTCCTACGGAAATAACTAGAAGGAAAAAAAAGGAAATGTCAACGCATCTGGAAAAAAACGATTGATCTCTATCAATAAACCTGCTAAAGAACCAAACCATAGAGCACTTAATACCGGCGCTACGGAAAGATATGTTTTTAGATTTCGCATTTTAAATCCTCCTTCTTTCTTGTATTACATTATGGTAATACATATATAATCAGTAGTTAAGGACGCTTTTTTTGTTTATGTGGACGCGGAATCCCGACTTTAAAATTCAAATTGAAATGTACAACGATTCGAGAAATAATATTTGACTTTTCTTAAAACAGAAAAAAAAAAAAAGGTCCGTTTTCGCCTGAGAAATTCGCGCGAAAAAGATTTCTATTATAATATTTATATATATATTATTATAATATATGGTAATATATTATATTATCTGATATATGAGTAATATGAGTATATGAAAAAACAAAAAGAGGAAAAGGTAAGATCGATTTTCTATATATACATAGAAATAAAAAAAAAAAAAAGAAAAACAGAAAAGAAGGGTGTGGAAAACAAAACAAGGATTCTATAAAATGACACTGTAGACCCATTCAAAGGGATGTAGCGCAGCTTGGTAGCGCGTTTGTTTTGGGTACAAAATGTCGCGGGTTCAAATCCTGTCATCCCTACACTTCGCCTCTGAGCAGTAAAAAGGGAGCTTTTTTAGATCGAGTAAAAAAAATTGATATAATTAGAGCATATTATATATGCTTTAATTATATCATATTCATTATGATAGTATAGGTATGCAAGACGCCCTGAGGTTATAACTACTCTTGTTTACGGTCTTTTCCATTATGATAAGAAAGCGCTCTTAGTTCAGTTCGGTAGAACGTGGGTCTCCAAAACCCAATGTCGTAGGTTCAAATCCTACAGAGCGTGATTCCGCTCTTGTTAGGTCGAAAATTACACCGAACTGAAATAATTGACCAGCAATCTGAAAAGGACCCCCTCCCTTTTTTAATTTCATTTAGTTAGTTAAATTAAAACAAAATGAAAAGGGTCGGTCAAAAAAAGAGATAACCCATGAATCAAAGGTCCAACTGATCACCCCGC